ATTTCTTCTGACTCTTTTTCAAATTCGATAAATGTTGGTTGATCGTATATTTCATTATAGTTATATGATTCAGAGTATCATTTCCTATCTGATCCCTTTGAATTCCATATTCGAAGTTGCGATCGGATCTATTCATTAAAAAGAATCGATTCGATACATTTCTTATGTACCCATAGGTGCTATATTGGATTTGAATCAGATTTCGGATCAATCTATATTGATTGACTGCCTCCATTATGTTGTTGCTAGCAAATACCGCTGTTTTTAGTTTGGGATCTTCCAACTCATTCCCGCAGTAGATCCGGACCAATTTTTTTCTGATCCTTCGAGAAAAAGATTCATTCTCCTCATAAAAAAGAGGAGGTAGAACCAATAAAGATTTCTTTTTCGATTCATCTCTGGAGTTGAATACCTCATTCAAGAATTTTTTTTGATCCAACCCGTAGGAATCAATAGAAAAGGCAAATCCCCTACGAAACACCAGATCCGGCTCGGTTATTGATAGAGTGAATAGATCCGCCATTTCTGGGAATCTCTCTTCTGATTCAAAAAAATCGTGGCGTAACGCGTATCCCCCTTTGTTCCGGTCATGGAATAGATGAAAGAAATCAAAAAATGGATTTTTGTTCAAGAATGAAATCTTATTGGAGCTGTCCATATCCGGTTCATCCTTCGGAACCAGATCCGGGATGTGATATGGTTCCGAAGGATGAATTGAGACGGTATCTTGTAAATACGTAATTATCTTGAATATATCAACCATTTCTTTATTTTCCGCTCGCCTGGAAGGGACAAAAGAAACATCTTGTTTTTTCTTCAACAATTTATGATCTCTAGTGGACCTCTCAGTAGGATTCGAACCCAGATGAAGTTCTGACCATCTGTCAGAGAAAAAAGAACGAATGGATCTTGTAGGATTCCCAAGAAATTCTTCGATTTCTTCCGGAAGCAGATGATTATTCATCCGCTTCTCAGGTTCCGTGAATAGCCAGGACATGGAGGAAGATCCAAAAAGGCATTTCGGGAATCGATCTGATTCTATCTCTGTTCGTTCCGTTTGAAGAAAGGAAGGATCCCAAAGAATCGATCTCTCTTTTAGTTGCTGAATCTCTGTTTGATCGATCAATGTGTGATATTCTGAATTCTCATTTATAACGGAATCGAAAGATATAACGGAATCGAAAGAATCTCTGGATTGATCAGAAGAAGATCCTTTCCATTGGCTAGAATCCGTTACTTGAACGAAAATAGACCTTGTGGAATCATATTGAATATTTGACAATACATTCCGTACCTTGCTAAAAAACCGATCCTTGTTTACCAACCACACATTGTCTAACCAAATCCAATTCTCTCTCGAGACGTTCCTCCAAAAAACCGATTCGTGCTGATTCTTCCCCCAACTAACGAAGAGATCTTGGCGGAATTGCCACATATGAAATTGAGCACAATTTTGCAAAGAAATACCCCACTTGTTTCTCGAGAAGAGATGGGAAACATGCTCAATATCATTGGATTGCATAGTTGCCCCAGCTCCTTGTTGTTTGAAGAAACTCTCCCCCTGAATTGGTCTTTTTTCACGAAAAGCAGACATGAGATAACAAATCAAGTCTTTCCCTAAGATTTTGAATAGCTGTCCCGAATTCAAGTTGATTATGTTTCGTTTCTTCCTCGGAGAAAGACGATCAAAAAATTCCCAATCATGGTCCTTGCGGATCGGATCATCCGTATAGGATAAAAAAAGAAACTCCAGATATTTGCTATCTTTCTCTTTGAATGAGATCTCAATTCCAGCTACGGTTTCCTTAGATATCTGACAACTAGAATCCCTATTTTTTCCGATCCGGTTCCTCCACCACCGCGAACCCCGGTTAGATTCAGGCATGATACGCTTTTTCTTTATTGGGATAACCCAAGTACTCTCTTGCGGATCCATGAAACAACTCTCAGAAATCTTTTTCCCTTTTGGAAGATACAGGAGCGAAACAATCAACCTATTTCTATTGGAAGACCAAAAAGATTCTTCCAATGTCTCCTTTCTGGGTCCAATGGAATTCATAGGTATAGGAAGAAGCCCCATCAAATAGAGATTTTTTCTTTCGACCATCTTTCGATTGTTAATACGAGATATAAGGACCACTACTACAAGCAGTACTACACCTTTGATCGTGAAATATCGATTGCTTGTTGCACCCTGTGAATCACGTGAAAGTAGGATACTCCAAATTCGGGGGTCAAAGAGTTTCATAAAACGTTCTTGGTGGAAAAAAATGTGAGTGAAAGATCCCGCTGAATCGAATTTGATCCATGAATCTAAGAAATAGTGAGAATTCTTGATCTCTCTCAATATCTCTCTCAATTCGAATATCCAGGATTTGAATTGATGTCGTTTCATTGATTCCTCCTAAAGATTTCATTTCAATTGGAATTTGGTTATTCACGATGTACGATGATCCCTGTTAAGCATCCATGGCTGAATGGTTAAAGCGCCCAACTCATAATTGGCAAATTCGTAGGTTCAATTCCTGCTGGATGCACGCCAATGGGAACATTCAATAAGTCTATTGGAATTGGCTCTGTATCAATGGAATCTCATCATCCATACATAGCGAATTGGTATGGTATATTCATACCATAACATATGAACAGTAAGAACTAGAATTCTTATCGATACTGGAACTCATAGGGAAGAAAATGGATTTATGGATGGAATCAAATATGCAGTATTTACAGAAAAAAGTATTCGGTTATTGGGGAACAATCAATATACTTCTAATGTCGAATCAGGATCAACTAGGACAGAAATAAAGCATTGGGTCGAACTCTTCTTTGGTGTCAAGGTAAGAGCTATGAATAGTCATCGACTCCCGGGAAAGGGTAAAAGGATGGGACCTATTATGGGACATACAATGCATTACAGACGTATGATCATTACGCTTCAACCGGGTTATTCTATTCCACCTCTTATAGAGAAAAGAACTTAAAGCAAAAGACTTAATAACACGGCAATACATTTATACAAAACTTCTACCCCGAGCACACGCAATGGAGCCGTAGACAGTCAAGTGAAATCCAATCCACGAAATAATTTGATCTATGGACAGCATCGTTGTGGTAAAGGTCGTAATGCCAGAGGGATCATTACCGCAGGGCATAGAGGGGGAGGTCATAAGCGTCTATACCGTAAAATCGACTTTCGACGGAATGAAAAAGGGATATCTGGTAGAATCGTAACCATAGAATATGACCCTAATCGAAATGCATACATTTGTCTCATACACTATGGGGATGGTGAGAAGAGATATATTTTACATCCCAGAGGGGCTATAATTGGAGATACCATTGTTTCTGGTACAGAAGTTCCTATATCAATGGGAAATGCCCTACCTTTGAGTGCGGTTTGAACTATTGATTTACGTAATTGGAAGTAACCAATTAGGTTTATGACGAAACCTAGAAATCGATCACTGATCCAATTGGAGTACCTCTACGGGATAGACCTCAACAGAAAACTGTTGAGTAACGGCAGCAAGTGATTGAGTTCAGTAGTTCCTCATAGAAAATTATTGACTCTAGAGATATGGTAATATGGAGAAGACAAAATTGTTTGAAGCGCGCACAGAACCGGAAGCGCCCCTTGTTTCAAAGAGAGGAGGACGGGTTATTCACATTTCATTTGATGGTCAGAGGCGAATTGAAAGCTAAGCAGTGGTAATTAGAAAGACCCCCCGGGGAAAAATAGAGATGTCTCCTACGTTACCCGTAATATGTGCAAGTATCGACGTAATTTCATAGAGTCATCCGGTCTGAATGCTACATGAAGAACATAAGCCAGATGACGGAACGGGGAGACCTAGGATGTAGAAGATCATAACATAAGTGATTCGGCAGATTTGGATTCCTATATATCCACTCATGTGGTACTTCATCATACGATTCATATAAGATCCATCTGTCTAGATATCATCATATACATCTAGAAAGCCGTATGCTTTGGAAGAAGCTTGTACAGTTTGGGAAGGGGTTTTGATTGATAAAAAAGAAGAATCTACTTCAACCGATATGCCCTTAGGCACGGCCATACATAACATAGAAATCACACTTGGAAAGGGTGGACAATTAGCTAGAGCAGCAGGCGCTGTAGCGAAACTGATTGCAAAAGAGGGTAAATCGGCCACATTAAGATTACCATCTGGGGAGGTCCGTTTGATATCCAAAAACTGCTTAGCAACAGTCGGACAAGTGGGTAATGTTGGGGTGAACCAAAAAAGTTTGGGTAGAGCCGGATCTAAGTGTTGGCTAGGTAAGCGTCCTGTAGTAAGAGGAGTAGTTATGAACCCTGTAGACCATCCCCATGGGGGCGGTGAAGGGAGAGCCCCAATTGGTAGAAAAAAACCCACAACCCCTTGGGGTTATCCTGCGCTTGGAAGAAGAAGTAGGAAAAGGAACAAATATAGTGATAGTTTTATTCTTCGTCGCCGTAAATAGGAACATTGAAAATCGAATTTTTGGAATTGGAAATAATATGATGGGCGAACGACGGGAATTGAACCCGCGCATGGTGGATTCACAATCCACTGCCTTGATCCACTTGGCTACATCCGCCCCTTCCCTTATCTAGCTAAAGGATTTTCTCTTTTTTCCATTCATCATTATACTTCAGATTAAGATCGAGATATTGGACATAGAATGCCAATTTCAAAAATGTAAAAAAAGGAGTAATCAGCCGTGACACGTTCACTCAAAAAAAATCCTTTTGTAGCTAATCATTTATCGGGAAGAATTGAAAAACTCAACAGGAGGGAGGAGAAAGAAATCATAGTGACTTGGTCTCGGGCATCTACCATTATACCCACAATGATTGGCCATACAATCGCTATTCATAATGGAAAGGAACATTTACCTATTTATATCACAGATCGTATGGTCGGTCACAAATTGGGAGAATTTGCACCTACTCTCACTTTCGTGAGACACGCGAGAAACGATAATAAATCTCGTCGTTAGTCGTTCTACTAAGTATTCATGTGAAAAGCCTTATCTTATATCTTAAGAGTCTTTATCTTATAGTAAGAGTAGAGGTATATTTATTTTCTTTTTCATAAGACTTAGACTTTTCTGACTTATCTTATACTATGCTTCACCTAGGCACTTATCATTCATTGGCGGGGGAGAACTTTTATGATAAAGAACGAGAATTCGGATAGAGAAGCAAAA